CACCAATCAGGAATGCCCAAGGAATTCCAAGAATTCTTGTTATACATTTGTTCCAAGTCTCAATCCTCTTTTCGAGATTCATCGATATTGAATCAATCGAACGCACTTCTAACACCTGTTCCACTTTTGGAAGACCTTGCGTTATATCACCAGATCTTGATTTTTCATATATAAATGTAACTAATGTATCTCCTTCGTAAAGGATTTCCCCATAATGTCCATGAACAGTTGCTCCTGGAGTAGCCAAATAAGGCTTAGCTGATCGTATTACCACAGAGTCAACTTGAAGAATTAGAACTTGACCCGATTTTAAATGCGGCCCTTTTTTGGCTATACATACATTTTCACAAAGAAACTGCCCAAGACTAACGATTGTAGATGTCTCTTCACAACAATTGTAATGCAGAAAATACCAATTCAAATTGAATGGATTCAAAATGATGTTACTGCACGAATAGGGATTATAAATTTTACCTTTTTCATCCAGTAAATAATATTTAAGTATTTGAAAAATCTGTTTTAAATTGTCAAGTTGCAAATAGTTAGTTACCAAGATTTGATTATGGGTTATTAAATCGGAAAATAAATCAAAATTATAAATTGGAAAGCCTGTTCCTAAGGGGCCCAACGGATTCCTTATTGGAATTAGGGGGTCCTCTTTGATTGATTCTTTTATCACATTGGGAGATTTTACATCGTTGAATGGGCCTGTTCGAGAACAATTGGATGATGACAAAATTATCAAAGATTGAGATTCCTTATTTCGATTCAATAACGTATGAATAGTTCCTTGATTTGGATTAAGGGATTCTTGAATCCTTGCCTTGGAATAGGAATAAATGGAAGAAAACGGATTGACATTAGCGCGATCTGATCCATTCTCAGAGATTAATCCTGAACCCGACAGATCATTTCTTTTTCCGGTATACAAAATAGGTGACTTCGCTAAGTCGATTCTTAGAAAATCTCTAATTAAACCATTTGTCCTTATTTCAACAAAGGAAGCACAGGCCTTTTCGATCTTTTTGTCTTGGTCCCAATTCAACACTAAACAAGTCCGAATTAATTGAATACTTGTGTCCCAAATTTCAAGAATTGGGTCGTAATAAAGGATATAGTTGACAACTCGAAGTTGTAGATTATCACTTTCTTGCAAGAGATCCGGTGGGAAAAGTCTTCCTAAATTTATACCATCCGTTTTTTTATATGGGACTACAGGTTGAACCAAAACAAAATATTTTTTTTCATACCTGGAAAGTTTCATTCGTTGGATATAGAGCCAATTTTTCAATTTTTTGTATTCTTTGGAATTTTGTTTTCCCCCTCCTGGTGGTATCAATCGGAATGCCTTGTTTGTCTTTCCAGGAAAATGGATATCTCCAGAAAAGATTATTAGTTTAATTTTTTCTGCTTTTTTCTTCACTCGGACCAATCCACCTACCCGACTTCTTCTATTTAAAGTGATTTGTGTATCTATCCCAATAATACTATTGTGCCGTACCATTATGGAACAAGATTCGTCCAAAATGTGGACTTCCACGGGAATAAAAAAAAACGGATTTACTTCCTTTTGGTATTTTGGCCAAAATACCTTGACTCCTCGATACTCAATCAACTCCTCTTCATTAACGATTGAATTCAGTTCTCTAGTCTCATATTTAGTAAGTCCCGAGCTCTTTCTTATATATCGAGGATCGTCGAAATAAGCAAGAATACCATTTCTACGGAGAATACCATTTCGGGGGATTTCAATTGAGATACATGAAGAAGGTATTAATTGGTTCTCGCCCTCTTGAATCGATTCAAGTGGGATGATGACTCTATTTCTTCGCCTCTTTGCCAATAAATCCGAATTCCCCTCGAGAACGGCCGGATTTCTGAGATTACAACGACCGGTACATGTCATTCGATTAAGTTCTGAATAATCAGGAATCCTATCTCCTTTTTGATTTTTACCAGAAAAATACGAACTAAAAAATTTGTGTCTCACTTGATTATTAGTTACTGAGGGGTTAGAAATATATCTTCGCTTAACAGAAAGAGAATAAGCGTTCATTTGATCTTGATCCTTGTGGATCGAACAGGGGCCTGGACTGGATCTCCAGGGCTCCCCTAATAATATCCATAAATGACTTGTTTTTGGTAAGAGATGAATATTACCATATGTAAATTCAGGTGCATGGTACACATCGGTATTCCAGTGCATTTCGCCTTCTGAGTCAGAATAAATATGTTTTCGAACCTTCTCTTTCAAATTCAAAGTGGATGTTCTCGCGCGAATCTCAGCAATGACTTGTTCTGATTCTACATATTGATCGTTTTGAACTAAAAGAAAACTTTTGGGCGGAATACACACATTGTGTATAATATCTTCACTTTCAATAGTTACATACAAGTCTCTAGAACATAGAAAAGCAGGATGTCCATGACGTGTACGTGTCGGATGAACCAAATCCTCATTGAATTTTATTTTTCCATTAGAAGGGGCTCGGACATGTTCTGCAGTACCCCCTGTGAATACTCCGCCGGTATGAAAAGTTCTTAATGTTAATTGAGTACCTGGTTCTCCAATAGATTGACCCGCAATAATACCTACAGCTTCTCCCAATTCGACCAGGTCGTCGTGAGCCGGGCTTCGGCCATAGCATAGTTGACAAATCCAAGATGTACTCCTACAAGTAAAGGGGGTTCGAATAGAGATTGGTTGTGCTCTAAAAGTTATGAATCTATTAACAAGTCCAACCCCAATATCTTGATTTCTAGTAGCAATGCATCGCGAACCTATATATATATGATCCGCTAATACACGCCCAATTAATGTTTGGATAAAAATCCTGTCGGTCATCATTCCATTTCGAGGACTTACAGAAATACCTCGGACGGTGCCACAATCTGTTCGACGTACAACAATGTGTTGAACTACTTCAACAAGTCTGCGCGTGAGGTATCCTGCATCTGATGTTCGGATAGCGGTATCCACAACTCCTTTACGGGCTCCGTAGCAAGAAATAATATATTCTGTTAAAGAGAGTCCTTCGCGTAAATTGCTTTGAATGGGTAAATCAATCATTTGACCTTGGGGATCCGACATTAATCCTCTCATACCTACTAATTGATGTACCTGAGATGCATTTCCTCTGGCTCCCGAAAAAGACATTATATGGACTGGATTAAAAGGATCGGTCATCCGAAAATTAGGATTCATTTCTTGTCGCAAATATTCACTTGTGGCATACCAGATCTCGATCGATTGACGTAATTTTTCTACCGCGTGTACATTCCCATAATGATGGTGTTTTTCCAAAATAAAACTTTGTTGTTCAGCGTCTTGAACTAGCCATCTTTTAGAAGGTATTGTTAAAAGATCATCAATTCCTAATGAAATGGATGCGGCGGTAGCTTGTCGGAAACCCAGAGTCTTTACTTGATCCAGGATATGTGATGTATATCCTATTCCATAGTGATCAATAAATCGACTAATAAGTCGTTTCATGGCAGTTCCGTCTATCACTTTATTGTGAAAGACCTGAGTGGGCCGTTCTGCCATCAGTACCTCCATATTGCGCTGAGTAGAATTTGACAATGGGTTTGAGTCAGTGATTGGACAACTTCCTTTTCTAGATCTTGATTCACGTAGAAATTCCGCAATTTTATAGTCCTAGTTAACCCGGCGAGACTCGAATTCCCGCTGGTAGCATAGAATTACAACAGCCCTGCCAAAACCCCTGTATGGCTTCTTCTATTTCTCGATAAAGAGAAATATGCCCAAGAGTGGTTCGAATATATATATAAAGAATTTCTTTTTTTATACTTCTTACTATTAGATAGTGTCCATAAATCTCATAATAGGTCCCCAAAGATTCATAGTGAATTTCAATGGGAGCTTCTCTTGCAGCAATAACGCGTTGATCTAGTCGCCACCGCAGCCACAAAGGACTACCTAAATTGATTCGTTTTTGCCGAAAAGCTCCAATTGCATCATAGGCGTTACAAAAAAACGGTTCTTTTTTTTTTGTATACTTATAGTTATTATCTTCATTTTGATAGTTTCTACCATTACACGGATTATACCTATTTACACAAATACCCCGACGATTTCCACTCGTTAAGACATAGAGTCCACTAAGCATATCTTGAGTTGGTGCAGAAATGGGATCTCCAATAGTTGGAGACAAAAGATTCATATGAGAAAACATAAGTAAACGTGCCTCTGCTTGAGCCTCCAAAGATAAAGGCACATGAACAGCCATTTGATCCCCGTCAAAGTCCGCATTGAAGCCCTTACAAACTAATGGGTGTAAACAAATAGCGCGCCCTTCTACTAAAATGGGGAGGAATGCCTGTATGCCTAATCTATGCAGAGTAGGCGCTCTATTCAGCAATACAGGATGGTCATCCAGAATTTCTTGAAGTATTTCCCATACAATCGGTTTTTTTTTACGAATTTGACTCTTAGCAACTCCGATGTTCGAAGCAAGATGTTTTCTAATTAGGTCACGAATTACAAATGCCTGGAAAAGTTCTATTGCTATTTCGCGAGGCAATCCACATCGATGTAATGAAAGTGAAGGGCCCACGACAATCACTGACCGCCCTGAATAATCGACGCGTTTACCAAGCAGAGTCTCGCGAACTCTTCCTTCTTTGCCTTCAATTACATCTGAAAGCGACTTGTAAACTCTATTATGATCATCCCTCATTGGTTGTCCGCAGATTCCATTATCAAGAAGTGCATCCACTGCTTCTTGTAGCAATTTTTCCTGAGATATTATTAATTCTTCTGGCGTAGCTATACTTGTTGTTAATAGATCTGTAAGAGTATTATTCCGATAGATAATTCTTCTATAGATTTCATTAATATCCGAGGTCACCAGTTTATCCTCATCTATATGATAAATTGGTCTCAACTCAGGAGGAAGAACTGGTAATAGACACAAAACCATCCATTTTGGTTCTATATTTGTTCGAATAAAATGCTTAGCCAATTCCATACGTCTAAG